TTCAAGTCTTGACGACGGGTTGATTTGATAGATCAGATATTGTTATTCATGATATTGATCCGATTCAAGATCATCGAGAGGTAATTCATTCATTGAATTTACAGACGAAAGATTTATCATCTCTAGGGGATTAAATCCCGAGTTATTGCGAAGTAAAAAATCGATGAGATTATGGAAGTAAATATTCTTGCATTTATTGCTACTGCATTATTCATTCTAGTTCCTACCGCCTTTCTACTTATCATTTACGTAAAAACAGTCAGTCAAAATGATTAATTCAATTGAATTTTCAAATGAATTTGAATGAAACTTTCCTTCTGAGTTCTTATCAAAAATAGACGACGTCAAATGAAAAGGATTCCAATTTCACGTCTTAACTTAAATGAAATGAGCGCGCTATAATCAATCGGAAGTTTTCTAAGAGATAGATAGTATGGTAGAAAGATGAATCTTTCTACCATACTATCTATCTCTTTGTCTATAAACTTAGTCTATAAAGTTGTAATCTAGAAAGGCTTAAGTTTCTCTATTCTCTTCATTCTATATTCTCTTCATATATGTGTATATTAATTCCATATAAGGGCCAATATGTGACTCGTCCGAGTTAAAATCGTATTATTGCCCAGTCTCTCGTTAGACAACCACGATCTCTATATCATTTCTCATAGAAAGTGTGTATACACTTAACAAATAGAAAATTTCGGAAGAATTTTAGGTTGGAATAAATTTCCAATCATCTGAATCCCTTTCTTTTCGAAATACAAAGACGGGAAGCAATGAAATGTCTCTTTGATTGAAAGAGTATGATTCATATCATAGATTACTCCACTGGATTCCAATGGGATTCCAAATTCAGAGATTTTGATTTGAAATAGTTCAAATGATACGGTTTGATTCCTAAACTTAACCAGTAGTACTTCTAGAGCCCACTTCTTCCCCACACTACGAGCGAAAGGGAAAATGAAAAGACTACCATTAAAGCAGCCCACGCGAGACTTACTATATCCATATGCATTATGTCCCCTATCTCTATAAATACGAAGGAATTATTCCATTATTCCTCACTAATAATAGTGGAATCAATGGTGCAGAGTCAAAAGGGGGTTCTGGCCGAACACTATTGAGAAACCAATCCAATAAATCGATTAGGATTTCGAATCAGGACAGATTAAACAAATCAAAATACATAGTAACATGCCCCAGAAATGGGAACGTGTAGGGATAATAAGGCCTATTCTTTTTTTTTTCTTGTTGACCCTCTAAGTAAAAACGGAAGGGAGAAATCACTATTTATTACAGACCCCCATTTCCCCATTTGATCTAATCGATACCCCCTTTCCCGATTATCGCTGTGAAACGGGGGGGCTTGAGTAGGGGTTGCCAAAGCATTTGTTTTTGCCCCCTTTCTAGAAAAGTCAATTATTCATCCAATCCAATATTGAATTGAATTTCCTATCAGGCTCCACAATCTGATTCAAGATCCAGTCCTTAGACACTCCCTTAGTAATAGAAGGGAATCGTGAAGTCTTGATAGCTCCTCTACCAGTAGATTCGAATATTTCCTTGAATCCTAGATGCGAACGGGGATTCACAATCTTTTCTTTTAGAAAATCTTCAGACCACATGCGTAGAATCAAACAAAGTATCAACAGCCTGTTTCCTATACTTCTACCGGGGGAGCGTTCTGCGAGTTATATCAGCAGAACAGAAAAGAAGAAGAGATTTCGAGTTTTTTGGTGATCAGGCGACACCCGGATTTGAACTGGGGAAAAAGGATTTGCAGTCCCCCGCCTTACCACTCGGCCATGCCGCCAAAATGATGCAAAATAGATGCAAATTTTCCCGGATTACTGAATTTTTACGGTACTTGCATTTTTACTTCTGTTTTCCTTAATCCTTTTTTTCCTAAAAGAAAAAACCCTTTTTAGTTGGATTTGATCCACCCCTTCGATTGATTGTATAGTATCTGAAAATACACATTTGATTTCTCAATAGAAAGGTGAGAGAGTTTTTTTATAGCATTGTGGAGAAATTTGAACCATTAACTATTGACTCCTTGCTTCGAATTCCTGAACGATTCTGGGATTTGAATTTCAAATTGTGTTTTCCTAATGACATAAGAAAATCCAAATTGAAACAGAACTAATCAGTATTGATTTTTTCAATCAATAAATCTTTCTCAATTTCAATTATAACAAAACATATGAGTATATGTAAACCCCAGAATAAACCCCAGAGCATAATCTATTATTTAGATATGTTGTCGATAGGGAATTATCCTACGTGATGCATTGAATGGATGAATGGAAATTTTCTTTTGTTTTGATAGAGCGCAATCGGGGCTGTCTCGACTAGAACCGGCAATAAAAGAGAAGTCGGATATTATAGCTACCTGCATACGTGTTTAAAAAATGCAACCCCTCTTATACAATACACTTCAAATCGTATTCTACTGAAAAATCAGTAAAGTACAAATATCTCTCTTCTCTGTGAATCGGTT